AACTATGCTCCAACCTCGAATCGTTGGTGAGGAACATTATGAAACTGCGCAAAGGGTTAAGCAAACCTTACAACGTTACAAAGAACTTCAGGACATTATAGCTATCCTTGGCTTGGACGAATTGTCCGAAGAGGATCGCTTAACCGTAGCAAGAGCGCGAAAAATTGAGCGTTTCTTATCACAACCCTTTTTCGTAGCGGAAGTATTTACTGGTTCCCCGGGGAAATATGTTGGCCTAGCAGAAACAATTAGAGGATTTAAATTGATCCTTTCCGGAGAATTAGACGGTCTTCCTGAACAGGCCTTTTATTTGGTAGGTAACATCGATGAAGCTACTGCGAAGGCTACGAACTTAGAAATGGAGAGCAAATTGAAGAAATGACCTTAAATCTTTGCGTACTTACCCCTAATCGAATTGTTTGGGATTCAGAAGTGAAAGAAATCATTTTATCTACTAATAGCGGACAAATTGGCGTATTACCAAATCACGCGCCTATTGCCACAGCTGTAGATATAGGTATTTTGAGAATACGCCTTAACGACCAATGGTTAACGATGGCTCTGATGGGTGGTTTTGCTAGAATAGGCAACAATGAAATCACTATTTTAGTAAATGATGCGGAGAAGGGTAGTGACATTGATCCACAAGAGGCTCAGCAAGCTCTTGAAATAGCGGAAGCTAACTTGAGGAAAGCTGAAGGCAAGAGACAAACAATTGAGGCAAATCTAGCTCTCAGACGGGCTAGGACACGAGTAGAGGCTATCAACGCGATTTCGTAACTAGTTGGTTAATCGAAAGAATTTCCGTATAAACAGAACTTTCGTTTATACATCCCATTTTGATTCTGCCGATTAAATAGAATCAAATACAATCAAAAAAATCAAATCCAATCAAAAGTGAAATCAGATTTTGATCTAACGAAAAATTTGAAAATTGAAAACGGAAATAGAATAGGATGAAAAAGATAGAAAATCAATAAAAATAAAAGAGGGTGGGTAGAAAAACTTATTAGACACCGGGATCGACGGTATCTAATAAGTTCTACCTACTATTGGATTTGAACCAATGACTCCCGCCGTATGAAAGCAATACTCTAACCGCTGAGTTAAGTAGGTCATTTATTATCATAAGGAATCATAAAGAGAAAGAAAAGGGACCTATCACATCGATGGATTATAAATCCAATATTACTTCTAAGCAATACCAATCAAACCGACCAAAAAGGTATGATTATGCTGTTGGATCATCTAATATTCATCTTGACAAGAAATTATCTACATAATATGATAAACTATGTATCACAAATACAAGGGCTATAGCTCAGTTGGTAGAGCACCTCGTTTACACGCGCGCCAATGTTTTTCAGGGAAGTCTATTATGCAATCAAAAGAATTGATCCTTTTGAGAAATCAATGTCTTACTCCATTACTTTGAAGGAACAAAACAAGAGAACAATAGCCTGACATGACAAAAGGTTCGGTCCGATTTTGGTGCCGTTTAGTTTAGGCAGGATCCGAATCGAACCCATCATTGATTTGAGATATTGATAGGGTGAATACCCAGTCTATTCAATGCTAGGCATAATGAGTATAAGGAACTCAAAAATGCTCTTTTCGTCCTATGAATCTTAAGGTGTATGAAGTTTCATGTTTGATTTTTTAATCAGGATGATAGAGACTCCATTTAACTTAGGTTGATCTAGGCCAGAAGCAGACCTACGTCAAGATAACCCTTCCTTTCTTTGAAACACTTTGGGAGTGCTCCTGTATCAGTAATGAATCAGAGCACACGGAACCATCTTCTTTATTTTTCTCTTAGAAAAAATATATATATATTATATGGTAGACTAGCTGATCTTTCTATCAGTTAATGAAAGAGCCCAATGCAAAAAAAAAAATGCATGTTGGGTCTTTGAAATAGGCCGAATCATTTTGATAATAATCAGTTCGATCTGTTTTACCGAGAAAGTCTACGGTTCGAGTCCGTATAGCCCTATATTTTCTCTTTTATTAATTTAAAATATTCATTAAATTAATAAAAATGAAAATAATATTCTTAAAACTAAAGCAAACTAAAACAATACAATTGAAAGAATATCCAAATACAACTAAAAAATTTGTATAGTTTTTTTGCTAATTATTGTATTCTTTGTTGATTGGAACTGGTCTCTTCCAGTTGCTTGGTTAAAATCATTCCCATAAGCTAGCTCACAGGGAGATCACTCAGAGCATAAACTTGAAAACAAAAGCGCATTTCAATGAATCCAATCACTCTTTTTTTTTATTCTTGGATTGGATAAGAATAAAATAAGCAAAACCCCATTTTCTTAATTAATCCTCGTGGGTAGATTTATTTTAGATTGATTCTATATAAATTAGAAATTGAATTTTATTCTTTTACTGTCCGTAATCAAAGAGTTGGTGAGACTTCTTCCGGTATACCACCAAATTTGTGTGAATCCTTGGAGTCAAAATTATGACACGAATCAGGTAAAAAAAA